CCAATTCATCGCTTCGCATTATCCGGTCGAAAACAAAAAAAAACAGTCAAGACAAGATATGATAAATTAAGCGTATCATTGTAGCAATTGAAATTCTTTTTGCATAAACAAAATAAAACAAAATAAAAAATTATGCGGATAATATGGAAGGATGAGAGAAAGAGAGAAAAAGAATAGCAATGATATATGATTTCAAGTTGGAAGGTCTATGAGTCATCTCATAAGAGTCAATGTAATAAAGCATCAATGCCGATTGATCTAGAATTTAATTAATCTATTCATATTTAATTAATCTATTCATAGAAGAAAAAAATCAAGAGCCTCGAGTCAACAAAGACTGATAAGATTGACTCAAGAGCAAATTTCATTAGAGGCCCCATTATCGAATTAAAATTAAGACCTAATCATTAATTGAGAAACGATGGGAACGACGGAACCTGTGAATACACAAGATTCTATTGAAAACGAATCTTAATGATTCATGGGACGGGATGGCGAAACAAACCAGGGGATAATCAGATTTATTTTGAGGGGTCGTGGATTAACCCTAGAAATTAAGGAAATAGGATCAAAGGGTAAATATTCGCCCGCGAAAGTTTTTATGTTATTGGATTTAACAATTTTCAACGATTTGATATCCTAATCATAAAAAAAAGTCAAGATTCGTTATAACAAAACAAAAAAAAACGACATTCTATATTATCTCAGTCTATTTCAGTATATTATCTAAAATAATTATCTATAAATCATAAATCTATAATAAAATTCATAATCATAATAAATATAAATAGATTCATAATAAATATAAATAGATTAACTGAAATCTTAAATAATTTCAGGATTCAGTATATTATTCATCAACTCGATGTATATAGTTTTTTGAATCATTTGATTCGCGAGGAGCTGGATGAGAAGAAACTCTCATGTCCAGTTCTGTAGTAGAGATGGAATTGAGAAACAAGCATCAACTATAACCCCAAAAGAACCAGATTCCGTAAACAACATAGAGGAAGAATGAAAGGAATATCTTATCGAGGTAATCGGATTTGTTTCGGTAGATATGCTCTTCAGGCCCTTGAACCCGCTTGGATTACATCCAGACAAATAGAAGCGGGGCGTCGGGCAATAACACGAAATGTACGCCGCGGTGGAAAAATATGGGTACGTATATTTCCCGACAAACCGGTTACCCTAAGACCTACGGAAACACGTATGGGTTCGGGGAAAGGATCCCCTGAATATTGGGTAGCTGTCGTGAAACCGGGTAGAATCCTTTATGAAATGGGCGGAGTAGCAGAAAATATAGCCAGAAAAGCTATTTCAATAGCCGCGTCGAAAATGCCTATACGAACTCAATTCATTATCTTGGGATAAAAGTGTGGAACCGAAGAAAAAAAGACCTTTTGTATGAAAAAATCGCAAGTTTCTTTTTTTTTTTTGTTTTGGACAAAGAATATTTCTTTTTTTTTTCCTTTGCATTGAAATAAGAAGTTAAAAAATGATATGATCCAATCTCAGACCCATTTAAATGTAGCAGATAACAGCGGAGCCCGAGAATTAATGTGTATTCGAATCATAGGGACTAGTAATCGCCGATATGCTCATATCGGTGACGTTATAGTTGCCGTGATCAAGGAAGCAGTACCAAACTCCCCTCTAGAAAGATCCGAAGTTATCAGAGCTGTAATTGTACGTACTTGTAAAGAACTCAAACGCGACAACGGTATGATAATACGATATGATGACAATGCAGCAGTTGTTATTGATCAAGAAGGAAATCCAAAGGGAACTCGAATTTTTGGGGCGATCGCTCGAGAATTGAGACAGTTAAATTTCACTAAAATAGTTTCATTAGCACCTGAAGTATTATAAGATAAAGCATTACATTATACATTATAAGATGATATATAACATTTAAGATTAGACTATAATATAGTTATAGTATTTGACAGAAATAGATTCAATTCAAATTGATTTGATTTAGTAGATTATGTTTCACGCATACACCTTATACTTATAATAACTTATAAAAAAACTAGAGTATGTTGATTATATCAAAATTAGGGTACAAGAAAATTTGTAATTTATAATGGGTAGGGACACTATTGCTGACATAATAACATCTATACGAAATGCTGACATGGATAGAAAAGGAAGCCTTCGAATAGCATCCACTAACATCAACGAAAACATTATTAAAATACTTTTAAGAGAGGGTTTTATTGAAAATGTGAGGAAACACCAAGAAGGAAACAAATTTTTTTTCGTTTTAACCTTACGACATAGAAGGAATAGGAAAGGACCATATAGAACTAATTTAAATTTAAAACGGATCAGTAGACCTGGTCTACGAATCTATTCTAACTATCATAAAATTCCTAGAATTTTAGGCGGAATGGGGATTGTAATTCTTTCTACTTCTCGGGGTATAATGACAGACCGAGAAGCTCGACTAGAAAGAATCGGTGGAGAAATCTTGTGTTATATATGGTAATCTTTCCAATGTCCGGGACTTCCCTTTTTGTGAAAAAAAAAGAAAGAACGGGTTTCTAATATTATTCTCCTCCACATTCCTTTAGTTAGTTCATACTTCAAGAGTTTTAGACAGAATGAAAGAACAAAAAAAAAATGGATTCAGTAATTAAACCTTCCTGAATCACTTTCTACGGATTCATTTAAATTTAGACAATGAAAATTAAGTTATGTTTCAGAAAGGATCCGACGCAGCTTTGTTTTATACGTATACTACCCAGGGATAGAGTCAAAATCGAAATAAGCCATTATGATTCAACCAGAGGCCATCAAATTTATACCCTACATAACAAAGATTCGAATGATTAGATAGTTTTTTCAACATCCCTTTCATTTCATAGAGATAGAATTCAAGATTGATTTTACAATTTTAAGAAACTGGTTTTCTTCAAAAAAAGTATGTATGTTCAAAATTAAGGAATGACAAATATGAAAATAAGGGCCTCTGTTCGTAAAATTTGTGAGAAATGTCGACTGATACGGAGACGGCGTAGAATTATAGTAATTTGCCTCAACCCGAGACATAAACAAAGACAAGGATAATTCTTCTAAACGGGAAAGGGGGATTCTCTAAAGGACCTGATGTCCAAATCAAATAAGGGATCTATTTTGACATAAAATGGATATATCCATAGACCTCCGACTTAGATTTATGAGATGATAAAATATGGCAAAACCTTTACCAAGAATTGGTTCGCGCAAGAGTAAGAATGGACGTATTGGTTCACGTAAGAATGCACGTAAAATACCAAAAGGAATTATTCATGTACAAGCAAGTTTCAACAATACTATTGTGACCGTTACAGATGTACGAGGTCGGGTGATCTCTTGGTCTTCCGCCGGAACTTGCGGATTCAGGGGCACGAGAAGAGGGACACCGTTTGCTGCTCAAACTGCAGCAGGAAATGCTATTCGGACGGTAGTGGATCAAGGTATGCAACGAGCCGAAGTCATGATAAAAGGTCCTGGTCTCGGAAGAGATGCGGCATTAAGAGCTATTCGCAGAAGTGGTATACTATTAAGTTTTGTCCGAGATGTAACCCCTATGCCACACAATGGCTGCAGGCCCCCTAAAAAAAGACGTGTGTAAAACTAAAGAGTGAAAATACAGAGTGAAAAGATTTCAAGAGAAATAAATAATTAAATGATTTGATCAAAAATAATATTATTATGGTTCGAGAGAAAGTAACAATATCTACTCGGACACTGCAGTGGAAGTGTATTGAATCAAGAGACGATAGTAAACGGCTTTATTATGGACGGTTTATTCTGTCTCCACTTATGAAGGGTCAAGCCGACACAATAGGTATTGCGATGCGAAGAGCTTTACTTGGAGAAATAGAAGGAACATGTATCACACGCGCAAAATCTGAGAACATAGCACACGAATTTTCTACTCGAACAGGTATTCAAGAATCAGTACATGAAATTTTAATGAATTTGAAAGAAATTGTATTAAAAAGCAATTTGTATGGAACTCGTGACGCATCTATTTGCGTTAAGGGTCCTGGATATGTAACTGCTCAAGACATTATCTTACCGCCTTCTGTAGAAATCATTGATAATACACAACATATAGCTAGCTTAACGGAACCAATTGATTTGTGCATTGGATTACAAATCGAGCGGAATCGTGGTTATCGTAAAAAACAGCCAAACAACATTCAAGATGGAAGTTATCCTATAGATCCTGTATTCATGCCTGTTCGAAATGCGAATCATAGTGTTCATTCTTATGGAAATGGGAATGAAAAGCAAGAGATACTTTTTCTAGAAATATGGACAGATGGAAGTTTAACTCCTAAAGAAGCACTTCATGAAGCCTCCCGGAATTTGATTAATTTATTTATTCCCTTTCTACATGCAGAAGAAGAAAACTTCCATTTAGAAAATAATCAAGACAAGATTACTTTACCCCTTTTTACTTTTCTGAATAGATCAGCTAAACTAAGGAAAAATAAAAAAGAAACAGCATTGAAATATATTTTTATTGACCAATCAGACTTGACTCCTAAGATTTATAATTGCCTCAAAAAGTCCAATATACATACATTATTAGACCTTTTGAATAACAGTCAAGAAGACCTTATGAAAATTGAAGATTTTCGCATAGAAGATGTAAAAAATATACTGGCGATTCTAGAAATAGAAAAGCACTTTGCAATTGATTTACCAAAGAATCCATTTTAAATCTATTTGATTTCTATTCATCTTCATCTTTTTGATTTCTAAAAAAGATGAAGATGAATCTTTAACAAAATCTATATAGTCACGAAATAGCTCAAAAATAGAATAGATGGTATCTAGGGAAAATTAACTTCGAAGTGGCTATTCCCTAGATACACACGTGTGATATTTTACAATTGAATCAATTTGAAAAAGACCTAAAGTTAGGGATTTATCGATAGGTAATGTTGCCCCAATACCTAACCAAAGGGCCACTACGGTACCAATCAAAAAGACAGTCG